TTTTATGTACAGTAGTGGGGAATTATGGGACAAAAAATAAATCCGCTTGGTTTCAGACTTGGTACAACTCAAAGTCATGATTCTATTTGGTTTGCACAACCAACAAAATATTCCGAGAATATACAAGAAGATAAAAAAATACGAGATTGGATCAAAAATTATATACAAAAAAATATAAGAATATCATCGGGTGTCGAGGGAATTGGAGAGATAAAGATCCAAAAAAGAATCGATCTGATTCAAGTCATAATATATATGGGATTTCCCAAGTTATTAATAGAAGGTAAGCCCCATAAAATCGAAGAATTACAGACGAATATGCACAAAAAACTGAATTGTGTGAATAAAAAACTAAACATTGCTATTGTAAAAGTGACAAATGCTTATAAACACCCTAATATTCTTGCAGAATTTATAGCTGGACAATTAAAGAATAGGGTTTCATTTCGTAAAGCAATGAAAAAAGCTATTGAATTAACTGAACAAGCAGGTACAAAAGGAGTTCAAGTACAGATTGCAGGGCGTATTGATGGCAAAGAAATTGCGCGTGTAGAATGGATAAGAGAAGGTAGGGTTCCTCTACAAACCATTCGAGCTAAGATTGAATATTGTTGTTATACAGTTCGAACTATTTATGGGATTTTAGGGATAAAAGTTTGGATATTTTCTAAATAAAGATATTATTTTTTCGATTCAATTATTCAATGTCCTATATTGATTAAAAAAAAATACAAAATTACTGGATTTTTATTCTCCAAAATTTATCTATTTTATAAGATTGAATCGACTAAAAAATAAAATTAATCATTTTAGATAGTATTGCCATGCTTAGTGTGTGACTCGTTAGTTTTTTAGAATTCATCAGGAAAAAAAAAGAAACCGGTTAATAGTATCAATTAATTCAAAAAGAACTAATAACTAACACATCACTTCGGATTATCTAGATCTAAAGAATTAGTCAAAAGAAAAAATATGAAATTAAAAAAATAAATATGAATATTATAGCAACTTAAAAATTGTGAAACCTAAAAGAAAAAAGATTATTTAGTTGTAAAGCAATAAAAATATATAGATAAATGAAAAGGTGAAAGAAAGAGATTAAAATATATCAATGATATAGAATTCGAATATGTAAAGGTCTATGGGTCATCTCAGAAAAGATAGTGTATTAAAGCATCCATAAAAAAAAAAAAAAAGAATAATATATCTATTTTATATATATTTGTAATGTAAATAAATTAAGAGCTCTGAATCAAGAAAAACTGATAATATTGATTCAAGAAAAAATAAATGAATGAATATTATAAAAAAATCTTATTAATTATTAGCTATGATAAAGGCTCCATTGTCGAATTAAAACCTAACCATTAATTGAGAGGCGATGGGAACGACGAAACCTGCAAATACTTAAGATTTTATTCAAAAAAATCTTAATGATTTATTAGGTGGGATGGCGGAAGAAACCTAAAAGCAATCCCTTTTTGAGGAGTTGTGCCCTACATTCCATCTGAATTTGAGAATAAAAGAGTAAATATTCGCCCGCGAGAATTTGTCTTTTATTGAATTTTTTGCTATTTTTGCCAATTCTAAGAATTGATATTGAAAAGAAGATCTAAAAATTTGGAAGATTGTATGAAATCTCAAAAAATACCGAGATTCCGTTATTTACTAAACATACGAAATATTATATTATTTGATCGATTAGATTGAATTTAAATCTATATAGATATAGATATTTGAATTACTTCATTCGCGAGGAGCCGTATGAGGTGAAAATCTCATGTACGGTTCTGTAATAAAGATGGAATTGAAAAAAAACCATCAATTATAACCCCCAAAGAACCAGATTTCGTAAACAACATAGAGGAAGAATGAAGGGAATATCTTGTCGAGGGAATCATATTTGCTTCGGAAGATATGCTCTTCAGGCACTTGAGCCAGCTTGGATAACATCTAGACAAATAGAAGCAGGACGGCGGGCAATGTCAAGAAATGTTCGCCGAGGTGGACAAATATGGGTACGCATTTTTCCAGACAAACCAGTGACAGTAAGACCTACTGAAACACGTATGGGTTCAGGAAAAGGATTTCCCGAATATTGGGTAGCTGTTGTTAAACCTGGGAAAATACTTTATGAAATGGGTGGAGTACCAGAAAATATAGCAAGAAAGGCTATTTCAATAGCATCATCAAAAATGCCGATACGAACTCAATTCATTATTTCAGGATAATAAATGAGAACCAAAAGAAATAGGGCTTTAGAATTAAAACAAAAAAGACAATGATAGATTCCTTTTTTTTTGAACACACAATATTTTTACTTCCTTTTTTAGATTGAAATAATAAAAAAATGATATGATTCAACCTCAAACTCATTTAAATGTAGCGGATAACAGCGGAGCACGTAAACTGATGTGTATTCGAATTCTAGGAGCTAGTAATCGACGATATGCTTATATTGGCGACATTGTTGTTGCTGTAATCAAACAAGCAGTACCAA